AAGGAGTTGGCTCAGGATTGCCCTTTTTTTTTTTAATTCCAGGGTTTCTCTGAATTTGAAAATTTTCACTTAGTAGGTCTCCATACTAAGGCTCAAGCCAATTAAGTCCGTAGCGTCTACCGATTTCGCCATATCCCCTTTTGTGTTTTGTTTTAACATTAGGATCTCAGTGGAATGCCCTTCCCCTTTATTCTTTCATCTCTATCAGACGTCTAGTTTTGAATTTGATTTGGTCTAATCATAAATGATTCTATCATTTCTGTAGCTCCAATTCAATATGGATGGATATATACCATATATATCCCCCTGTTCATTCCCATGCTTTAATACTCAAAGGGTCGATTCTTTGTTTTTCATCATAGTCTATGAACGAAAGCCGAAGAATTTCTTATTCTGTTATTATGTTATGATCCGGAGTTCATCTTATCAATTCGAATTTTTTGATTCTTTTTCTTTTATTTTCTCTTTTCTTAAGACAGACTCCTATAATTCGAATAAATAGATATTTATTCTAGTTATAGATATAATATAAATTGTCATAATGATATTTTTTTTTCATTTCGATGTGAAATGAATTTGAAAATTCTCTACTAAAAAGAGAAATAGAATTTCTAATTCTAATTTAAATCGAATATAATTGTTCTAGACGAAAAATAGAATATACATAGAAAGAAATAAACTAAATTCAATATTTATACTTATTTAATTGGAAATATTTATATGAAATTCATATCCTAAAATCATAAAAGAATAAGTCTAAACTAAAAAAAAATCTAGTTTATTTAATTCCAGTGTATGTAAAATTTCTGGAAGCCCGCTTAGCTCAGAGGTTAGAGCATCGCATTTGTAATGCGACGGTCATCGGTTCGATTCCGATAGCCGGCTTTTTCTATTTTTCTTTGTTCAATCTTTTTATTTTATCTCTATTTTTTTTGAAATCGAAGAAAAAAGAAAAGAATAAGATAAGAGTGGTTTTCCTTTCTTCAAAACAATCTATTATGTTGTAGAAACTTCGAACTAGGAAAAAAGGGGAAAGAAAGCGTTTTTTCTTGATTTGTTCGTCCGAGATTGAACTCTTTGCTTTTTTACTTCCCTATTTTATTTTAATACAAAATATATAATATATAAAAAGAAGGTTCGTATATGATGTATATACAATCCATTTCATTATTCATTGTAATACAATACTTCAGAGAATTTCGTTTCATTTATCATTTACATTTAGTTCAGTTTTAATTTAGGTTTTTTGTAAAATGGAATCTATATATAAATAAAGATAAAAAAATAAATAAAGTAAAGAAAGGAGTCTTTATGTCGCGTTACCGAGGGCCTCGTTTCAAAAAAATACGCCGTCTAGGAGCTTTACCTGGACTAACTAAAAAAAGGCCTAGAGCCGGAAGTGATCCTAGAAACCAATCACGTTCCGGGAAAAGATCTCAATATCGTATTCGTCTAGAAGAAAAACAAAAATTGCGTTTTCATTATGGTATTACAGAACGACAATTACTTCAATACGTTCGTATCGCCAGAAAAGCCAAAGGGTCAACAGGCCAGGTTTTACTACAATTACTTGAAATGCGTTTGGATAACATCCTTTTTCGATTAGGTATGGCTCCGACTATTCCTGGAGCCCGCCAATTAGTTAATCATAGACATATTTTAGTTAACGGACGTATAGTCGATATACCAAGTTATCGTTGCAAACCCCAAGATACTATTATGGCGAGGGATGAACAAAAATCCAAAGGTCTAATTCAAAATTCTCTTGATTCATCCCCCCGTGAGGAATTGCCCAAACATTTGACTCTTTACCCATTCCCATATAAAGGGTTAGTCAATCAAATAATAGATAGTAAATGGGTCGGTTTGAAAATAAATGAATTGTTAGTGGTAGAATATTATTCTCGTCAGACTTAGTCCTAAATAAAATACAAAACCAAAACAAGGAGGTCGGACAATTTGGCTCCTTTCTTTCGCCAAAGTAAAATGACTTAAGGTTTAAAGTTAGGGGTTTCATCTAGATTTTCTTCCACTCATAGATTCGATCCCATCCCGAATTTTTCCTATTCATGTATCATAGATTGACAGAAAGATTTTCACTTCTTGTCTATACTTTCCAGTATTTTATGTATCACATCGAAATAGAAGAAATAGATGTCAAAATAAAAGAATGATCCAACTCTTATGTTCTAATATAGAATATTTCTTGTTGTTTGATTTGTTACAGTTAGGAATGTTGGCGAATTCAATTAGGTGGAAAGTAAATTACGGAAAGAGAGGGATTCGAACCCTCGGTAAACAAAAGCCTACATAGCAGTTCCAATGCTACGCCTTGAACCACTCGGCCATCTCTCCTGCACAATGATACTGATTATGACTCAGAAACCGACGAAATAGCGAGCCATTACTATGTTCATATTTCTATTATTCCATTTATTTTTGTTTGGATAGGTAGGACTACGACCAACCCACTAATATTATAACTAAAACTAATAGTATAACGAATAGTAATAGAATATTTTCTTTTTTCTAAAAAATCTTTCCTCGTAGGATTTAACAAGTTTTTCCTTGTGTTGTGAAAGGATAAAATATATTGATTCATATTTGAGAAGATAATGTTCCTATCCTTTAATGAATCCGAGATTTCTATATATACCGAATTCGATCAATTAATTGAAACGAATCAACTGATTGGTTTAGGTTTTTGAATTTATATGGGTATTTGTTTGGAATTGGAATAAATAATAAATACAAGTATTAAGTAGTAAAAATTTTGTATCTTTATTGAAATTTTTTTGTTTGGAAATGCATCTGTTTTTATGTTATTTCGTATTGTACAAATCCTTTGTTTGTGTAATCGTTTTCCCACATGGGATAATGAGAAGAATTTTAGAATGGATTGATTGATACCTATGCCTAGATCGCGGATAAATGGAAATTTTATTGATAAGACCTTTTCAATTGTGGCCAATATTTTATTACGAATAATTCCGACAACTTCAGGAGAAAAGGAGGCATTTACTTATTACCGAGATGGTGTGATTTGATTTTCTTTATTATTTAGTTTCCTCTTACTGCTCCTAGTTTTAGGAGAAAGGCCCATGATTCGGGATAGAATGAACAAATATTCTTATTCCATATTAGAATTCTAGAAATAAACCTACGCTTGTTGAAGGTGAAGTTTAAAAATAAAACAATTCCTTCTGTCGTGTATCCCCGATTGATGCAACCTCAGATACTATGCTTCAGTTATCTATTTTAGTATTAAGCGAAAGGTTACACCTTTGTGTTTTGTATTACAGGTCAATCCTACTTCCTAGTAATATAGTACCAATAGGCGGCATAGGGGAAGAAGCACTACATCTAGCAATCGACAACACGAAAGCTTTGTTAAAACCTACTCCCTTTCTTTTGATTGGGACTAACAAGAATGGTTGGGACAACAAACATCCATCTCGTTCGTACTTTGGATACCCATATAACCATCGAAGACTGTTGAAGTGACTATTTCCTGGAAATTAGGAGGCGTTGAGGACAAAGAAATTGTTGGAGTTATCCTTTCTATATTTAATATCAAGACACTTGATTCTAGTAAAAGCTCTTGCGCAAGAAGGCTGGCTAGAGATTTTTTTGTAAAAACGCTAGCCCCACTCAGTTCATAATGAGAATGTTTTAACCCTTTTTGATTATTCCATGTATTTTTCATTCTCATTATGTATATTAATGGAGGAGCCGTATGAGGTGAAAATTTCACGTACGGTTCTGGAACGGAGATTCTTTTCTTTGAATTGAATAACGACCGTAACGGATGTCAGCTCAATCCGAAGGAAATTATGCGGAAGCTTTACAGAATTATTATGAAGCTATGCGACTAGAAATTGATCCCTATGATCGAAGTTATATACTCTATAATATAGGCCTTATTCACACAAGTAATGGAGAGCATACGAAAGCTTTAGAATATTATTTTAGAGCATTAGAACGAAACCCATTCTTACCACAAGCTTTTAATAATATGGCAGTGATCTGTCATTACGTGCGGCTATCTCTACTATAGAAAGGAAAGAAAAAGGAAGACAAAATTTACTAGTAAATACTAAAAAAAAAGGCTCGCTACAAATAAATGCATCGTCCAAAACGAAGATTTCTTTGAGCTGTAGCAAAGAAAGAAACTTCATCATATTAATCAAAATATGAAGAAATAAGATAAAATAGGCCTAAATACTTTTTGCTATGTCTATGGATAAAAAAGAAAAATCTAATTGATAGCGAGGAAGCACCGTAAAGATCAATTAATGAGGTTTTGGACCAATACATTAAGAAAAGAACTGCTTATTTATGCCTCTATATATAAGATAGATAGAAGTTAGGAATTAACTTATGTAATAGAGTTGATCCACTAAGACTAAGGTATTGAGCGGCGGTGTAGGATCAGATCCCAAAGATAGTAAGTCTTTTCTTTCTTACTTTAGCCTATGGTTATGAAGGAAAGCCTTTTTCAAAGATTCTATAAATAAATTTCGATAGGAAACCGAGATAGTTACCTTTCGGAAAATAGGAAGGATAGGCGTAAATACCTATGCTTGCTTTATTCTTCTGAAGGTGGGAGAAAAGATAAAACTAAAACTGATTCTTAATTAAATCAAAATGAAAGTTTGAAACTCATGCGATTAACTTCTTTTGGTTACTCCGAACAGCGGGATATAGATCTATAAGAAATCTCATTCAGTTTCCTATTATAGGTAAAAAGGGATACTAAAAGAATTGACTGTGGAGCCGTATGAGGTAGGAAACTCTCAAGTACGGTTCTAAGGGAAGGAATTGACCCGCCTATTCCTATTCCGACCGTGGAGAACAGGCCATTCGACAGGGAGATTCGGAAATTGCCGAAGCTTGGTTCGATCAAGCCGCTGAGTATTGGAAACAGGCTATAACGCTTACTCCTGGGAATTATATTGAAGCGCATAATTGGTTGAAGATCACGGGGCGTTTCGAATAAA